TATACAAAACATCTTTTTTTTATTCTTTTCATATTAATGAAATGAAGAATCTTATTTTGAGGAATTGGATGGGTAGAGAACGAGAATCTGAATTTAAAATTTTAGATTCCCATTTTGAAAATGAAGAGACAAAAGAAGAAAAGGATAAAAAAGAACGTATAGAAATATCAGAAGCTTGGGATACCTTTGTATTTATTCAAGCAATAAGAGGTTTAATGTTAGTAATCCAATCTTTTTTTAGAAAATACATTATATTGCCTTCATTTATAATAGCTAAAAATATTTTACGTATGTTATTATTTCAATTCCCCGAGTGGTACGAGGATTTGAAGGAATGGAATAGAGAAATGCATATTAAATGCACCTATAATGGTGTTCAATTATCAGAAACAGAATTTCCCCAAGATTGGTTAACAGACGGCATTCAGATAAAGATTCTATATCCTTTCTGTCTAAAACCTTGGCGAAAAGCTAAGGTACGATCTCATCATAGAGATCGAGGAGATTCAAAATATAAAAACAAAAATTTTTGTTTTTTAACAGTCTGGGGAATGGAAGCAGAACTTCCCTTTGGTTCTCCCCGAAAACGACCTTCTTTTTTTGAACCTATTTATAAAGAACTCAAAAAAAGAAATAGAAGGGTAAAAAATAAGATTTTACAAGTTATAAACTTTTTGAAGGAAAGAATAAAATCCTTTATATTTATAAAAGTTAGAAAAGAAAAAACAAAATGGGTCACTAAAATATTTATAGTTATCAAACTCATAATGAAAAAATTGGAAAAAATAAATCCAATTTTTTTATTTGAGTTGAGGAAAGAAAAAGTATATGAAATGAAGGAAAACGAAAAAGATTTACAAAAAAATAAAAAGATTCTTCGCGAATCATCTGTTCGAATTCGACCAAAAAATTGGTTAAATTATTCACTAATAGAAAGAAGAATGAAAGATCTTTCTGATAAGACAATAAAAATCAGGAATCAAATAGAACGAAACGAAAAAGAAAAAAAAAAAGATATAGTTATAATTTATGATAATAAAAGGCCGGAATCTTTGAAAATCTTAAAAAGGAAAAATATCCGATTAATGCGTAAATCGCACTACTTTATAAAATCATTCATTGAAAAAATATACATAGATATTTTACTATGTACCATTAGCATTCCTAAGATCAATGCAAAACTTTTCTTTAAATCAAAAAAAAATATCTTTAATAAATCCATTTACAACAATAAAAGAAATAAAGAACAAGAAGGAATTGATGAAACAAATCAAAATACAATGAAGTTTAATTTTGGTTTGACTATAAAAAAGTTGTTTTCAAATACTTATAGTACTGAGAATAGGAATCCAAATTCCGATACTTATTGGAACTTATCTTCCCTATCTCAAGCATATGTATTTTACAAATTATCACAAACCCAATTACTTAATAAGGATCGCTTGAGACCTGTATTTCAATATAAAGGAAACTCTCCTTTTTTTAAGGAAAAATTAAAAGACTCTTGTATGATAATGATACACGGAATATTTGATTCCAAATCAAGACATAATAAAATTCATTCGTATGTAATGAACGAATGGAAAAACTGGTTAAAAGGTCATTATCAATACGATCCATCTCAAAAAAAATGGTCTCGATTAGTAACTAAAGAATGGCGAAATAGAATCAATCAACGCTGTATGATTCAAAACCAAAACAAGGAATCAATCCAATTGGATTTATATAAAAAATACCAATTCATTCATTCCATGAAAAAAAATAACTATGCAGCGGATTCTTTTATGAGTCAAAAAGAAAAATGGAAAAAAAATCACAGATATGATCTTTTATCATATAAATACATAAGTCCTCCTAATTCATATATTTCTGGATCAACATTAGAATTTGAAATAAACGGGGATCGAGAAATTCCATATCATTTCAATACATCGAAACCCGAATCATTTTATGTATTAGTAAGTATACCTAGTAATAATTATCTAGAAAAAGGATATATTATTGATAGGAATATAAATTTGGATAGAAAATATTTTGATTGTAGAATTCCTCATTTTTGTTTTAGAAAGAATATTGAGATCTGGACCAATGCACATATTGGCATGACGATTCATAAAAATACTAAGACTGAAATTAAAAATTTTAAAAAAATGAAAAAAAAAGATCTTTTTTCTACTACGGTTCGTCAAGACATCAAACCATGCAATCAAAAAAGAAACTTTTTTGATTGCATGGGAATGCATCAAGAGGGGTTCTCTGATACTGCATCAAATCATAATACTATATCCAATCTCGAATCTTGGTTCTTCCCAGAATTTGTGCAACTTTTTAACATATATAAGATTCAACCCTGGATCATTCCAATCAAATCACTCTTTTTTCATTTTAATAAAAATGAAAAAATAAATATAAATACAAAGAAAAATCCTCATGAATCGTCTAATAAAAAAGATCTTGAATTAGTAAATTACAAGCAGGAAGAACAAGAACAACAGGATCAAGGAAATCTTATATCGAATCTACGAAAACAAGAGAATAAAAAAGCTGTTGAAGAAGATTACGCAAGATTAGACATAGAAATTAAAAAGGGTAGAAAAAAAAAAAAATCTCAATATAAGAGAAAAAAACAAACGGAACTAGATTACTTTTTGAAAAAATATTTCCTTTTTCAATTAAGATGGGCTGATCCCTTGAATCAAAGAATAATGAACAATATTAGGGTATATTGTCTCCTACTTAGATTGATAAACCCAAAGGAAATTGCCATATCCTCGATTCAAAGAGGTGAAATAAATCTAGACGAAATGCTAATTCAAAAGGAGCTAGTTCTTACAGAATTGATAAGAAAGGGAATATTTATTATTGAACCAATTCGTCTATCTATAAGAAGGGACGGAAAATCTATTGTATATCAAACTATGGATATTTCATTGGTTGAGAAGAAGAAGCACCAAACAAATAGAAAATACGCAAAAAAAAGACATATTGAGAAAGAGGGGTTTGAAAAATCCATTCCACGATACAGCCACTTATTTTTTAGTGAAGACAAAAATCATTATGATTTCCTTATTCCTGAAAATATTCTATCTCCTAGGCATCGGAGAGAATTTCGAATTCTAATTTGTTTCAATTCACGGAATTGGAATGTTTTGGATAGAAATCCAAGATTTTGCAATGAAAAGAAAATAAAAAACTGTGGACAATTTTTGAATCAGAACAAGCATATTAACACCGATGCAAAAAATTTAATGAAATTCAAATTGTTTCTTTGGCCCAATTATCGATTAGAAGATTTAGCTTGTATGAATCGTTATTGGTTTGATACCAATAACAGCAGTCGTTTCAGTATGTCAAGAATACATATGTATTCACAATTCAGAATGAATTCAATTCAAATGCAAAATTAAAAAATTTTTATTTTGATATTTTTTTTATATTTTCTAGTGGATTTCCTACATATCGTGTGACATATTCTGTAGATGAAAGCCGAAATATATAGACTGTATAACATTAGAATTTCTAACACATGATGCTGATTTCATAGTGTATCCATTTTCACTAGGAGTAGCAGAACCTTTTTAGTTTAAGTAAAACTAAATCGTTCTATTTCGTGAATGCATATATTTATCAGACCCTTTTTATCCAATATCCAAATCCAATTTCGATTTATACTAGATGAAAATAACTGTCATAATAAATCTTATTATTTTTCCTGATCGGTAAAATTCACAGAAAATAAAAATTTTAATTTATTTTATGGTCAAAAATTCATTTATCTCAGTTATTCCACAAGAAGAAAAAGACGAAAATAGTGGGTCTGTTGAATTTCAAGTATTCCATTTCACCAGTAAGATACGGAGACTTACTTCACATTTAGAATTGCACAAAAGAGATTTTTTATCACAAAGGGGTCTGCGAATAATTCTGGGAAAACGTCAACGATTATTGACTTATTTGTCAAAGAAAAATAAAGTGCGTTATAAGAGATTAATGGATCAGTTAGATATTCGGGAACCAAAAACTCGTTAATTTAAATTAAATTTATTATTTGAGTTTATTATTATTTATTATTAGCCTTGTTATTTTTTTTTTTTTATTAATTATTTATATTATATTTAATTATTTTCTAATAATTAGAATAATTGATAATAATTATTTAATATTTAATAATATAATAGTTTTATTTTAGATTTATATTATAGTTATTTTTTATATTATTTTTATATTATAGTTATAATATTAGAATATTCTTATTTTAATTTTTTTTTTTGATAGAATTTACATTTTATATATGACTATATGAATATGAATAGGATTATTTAGAATTACTAGAATTATACTAAATTCAATTTCAATTAGGATAAATTAGGATATATATATATGAAAAATGAAAATATAATATATTTAATATTAAGAAAATAAACATGATTCGTATGTACAACTCATATTTCATGGTTATTCAAACGTAAATCAAAGGATCTTGGCCCTTTCTCATAAACAGATTTTAAAATCTATTGATTCTATAAATTTTAAAAAATCATTGATTCGTCTGGTATCTACAATAGAAAATATATGATTTCCATCATTTTCTAATTAAAATTTTATCAGATCGAAAATCTTTTGTGTTCAAAACTTAAATTTATAGACCCAATGTCGCATTCAGTAAAAATTTATGATACATGTATAGGGTGTACCCAATGTGTACGAGCTTGTCCCACGGATGTATTAGAAATGATACCTTGGGACGGATGTAAAGCTAAGCAAATTGCTTCCGCGCCAAGAACCGAGGATTGTGTAGGTTGTAAGAGATGTGAATCCGCTTGCCCAACGGATTTTTTGAGTGTCCGTGTTTATTTATGGCATGAAACAACTCGCAGCATGGGTCTTTCTTATTGATATGTAACAAAAAACTCCCCTTGAATCATTTGATTCCTCTTTACCGAGAAAACTCCGTACTCGAGAAAAGAAAATAAAAATATATTATTCTTCTCCCGAGCACGGAGTTTTCTGGTCAAAATTTATCTTGTCTTTATCACGAGTTATTTTACTTGGTTAACAATACTTCTGGTTTTGCCGATATTTGCGGGTTCTTCAATTGTCCTTTTCCTTCATAAAGGAAATAAGGCGTATAGGAGGGATACTATATGTATATGTATCCTGGAGCTCCCTCTAATGACCTATGTATTTTGTTCCAATTGGACGATCCATTAAACCAATTGAAGGAAGATTCTAAATGGATAAATATTTTTTTATTTTCACTGGAGACTGGGAATCGATGGACTTTCCATAGGACCCATTTTACTGACAGGATTTATCACTTGAACCAACAAACATTAGATTTCGAAAAATTAGCTAATCAATCATATCCCACAGCAGTGGAAATAATATTCCATTTTGGTTTTCTTATAGCTTATGCTGTCAAATCGCCGATGATACCCCTACATACATGATTACCAGATACCCACGGGGAAGCGCATTACAGTACATGTATGCTTCTAGCTGGAATCTTATTAAAGATGGGAACATATGGATTGATTCGGATCAATATGGAATTGTTAGCTCACGCTCATTCTAAATTCTCTCTCTGGTTGATCATAGTAGGAATAATACAAATCTTTTATGCAGCTTCAACATCTCTTGGTCAACGCAATTTTAAAAAGCATATTGCCTATTCTTACGTATCTCATATGGGTTTCATAATTATAGGAATTGGTTCTATAACTGGCATGGGACTCAATGGAGCCATTTTACAAATACTCTCTCATGGATTGATCGGTGCTGCACTTTTTTCTTAGCAGAAACGAGTTGGGATAGAATACGTTTTGTTTATCTCGACGAGATGGTGGGGAATATCTATCCCAATGGAAAAAATATTGATATTTACCATGTTTAGTAGTTTCTCGATGGCTTCTCTTGTATTACCAGGAATGAGTGGTTTTGTTGCAGAATTCTTAGTCTTTTTTGGAATAATTACTAACCAAAAATATCTTTTCATGCCAAAAATGTTAATTACTTTTGTAATAGCAATTGGAATGATATTAACTCCTATTTTTTTATTGTCTATGCTACGTCATATTTTCTATGAATACAAGCTATTCAATATACCAAACTATAAATTTTCATATTCTGGACCGCGAAAACTATTTCTTTCGATCTGTATCTTTCTACCTGTAATAGGAATTGAGATTTATCCTGATTTCGTTCTTCCGTTATCGGTTGACAAGGTACAAGTTATATTAGCTAATAATTTTTATTATTTTTATAGAAATATAGATACTAATTCTTTTTATAGCTTAGAAAATTCTAATTAATTAGAAGGAAAGTCTTATAATTCTTTGACTTTCATCTTTTCACGATTCTTCATTGTACAATGAAAAAAATGAAGAGTGAATTAGAATTGTAATGAAATACATCTAGAGTTTTTGAGAACCATTTGAATAATTCCTCCATTCAAACGGTTTTCAAAAACTCGCACAAATACTCATTGTCTATCAGACGATGTTTTTATGTGTTCTTCATGTAGTTTATTTTATTCAATTAGATATAAATGGGAATGAACCATAACTATGGAACCCGATTCCTAATAGATTGATCCCAAAATAGCATATCCAAATTAGGAGAAATCCTATAGAAGCCACAAATGCCGAATTTGTGCCTTGGTCTTGCAATTTTTTATTTGTTCTAATATGTAAATAGATTGCAAATATGGTCCAAGTAATAAATGCCCAAGTTTCCTTAGGATCCCAATTCCAATAAGAACCCCATGCTTCATTAGCCCATACTGCTCCAGAAAGAATGCCTATGGTTAAAAAGGTAAACCCTAAACTAATGACACGATAACTCCAATAATCCAAACGCTGAATTAATTGATATTTGTAAAAATTTAGAAATGAGAGAAAAGAAGTCTTTTTAAATACACTTTCTTTTTCGTTCAAATATTCTATCGTACCAACAAAGAAAAATGACTTCCTTAAGCTTATAAAATTCTTGTTAAAAAAAAAATCGATATTTTTTCGAAATGTAATCACTATAAGAGCAACTGATAATAATGATCCGCATAAAAGAACTGCATAGCTCAATAGCATCATACTGACATGCATCATTAACCAGTGAGACTGTAGAGCAGGTACTAATATTGCGGATTGATGCATTTCAATTGAAAGACCTGACGTGGCAAAACCTTGGGTAAAAATGGCACTTGGTGCAGTTATTGTGCTTAAATAATTTTTATGATTCCCAAGATATGGAATCATATGAATAATAGAGAAATTCCACGAAAGGAAGATTAATGATTCATATAAATTACTTAAGGGAAAATGTCCTGAAGAAATCCAACGAATAACTAAAAACCCTGTTATAGAGAAAAAAGTAGCTATCATCCCCTTTTCTGACGAATTACGCAATCCTTCTATTTCATAGACTAATAAGTTCATCAAATGAATCATAATCACAATTGAGATGATCGAAAAGGAAATATGAGTTAATATATGTTCTAAGGTCACAAATATCATAAACATAAAAAAGGGTCCTTATTAAATAATAAATAATTGAAATTGGAGATTAAAATAAATATTAAAAAAAAAAAAATAAAAAATACAATATACATTAATAATACATTAGTAAATGTCAATTATTTGTCTTCCAAGTCAAAAATATAAAATTTGAAGTTCTTTGAGACATATCAATTAAGATTTTTAAAAACGTTTTTTTGTCCCAATAAAAAACTTTTTGACTGTCCGGTAGAAACAGATTTAGCTAAAGAAAAAGCTTTTACTGCCGCTAAAGAGCCTTTTTTTTTCCAAGGATTTCTACGAATATGCTTTTTTGACATAGAAGTACGTTTTTTTGGAACTGCCATTCAAAGATAGGTGACTCATTTTTATCGTTGTATGTGAAAGACATATATTGTTCAAAATGGATTACTCTTTATTAGTCATTACCTATAGCGATTCCATCAATATCAATAATATAAGAACATAACAGAGCATAACTTTGAAAAATAAATAAATAAAAAACGAATTAAAATTAAATATCAATATTCTTTAATATTTAAAAAAAAATAAATATAAAATATAAAGAGATACATAATTGAACTATAATAAATTAATAGATCCTAAATCTATAAAACATAAATCTAAATGTAAATATATAAAATATCTATAAATTTTATAATCTTACTTTATAATCTTACATAAATACAATCTAATGTTAAGGGAAAATATAATTATTAAAAATAATTATAATTATAAATTATATTAAATAATAATATATAATTTTATATATAATATATATAATTTTATGCCGCCACTCGGACTCGAACCGAGATGCTCTAGCACTGCTTCCTAAGAGCAGCGTGTCTACCAATTTCACCATGGCGGCTTACCTGAAAGAATAATAATAAATTCATGTTGAATTGTCTATATTCAATAGAGTTTAGGAAACAATGAAGCAAAATGCATTTCCATTCATATGGAAATGTTCAAGTTCAATATCAAGAATATTCAGTTAGTATTTTCGTAAGTTCAGTTTTCATAATAAACTTTTCCATTTATGTATTATAAACTATAACTATAATAGAAACCTAGCTTTTTTTATTTTATTATTGTTTTATAATTATTAATTATTTATAATTATATATAATTATAAATTAATATTTATTATTATATTATATATCTATATTATATATATATTATAATAAGAATATTATAAGAATATTATTACATATATTATTATATATCATAATCATATTATATATTATACATTTAATTTAATTTTATTTAATATTTAATTATATTAATTATAACTTTATATTATTGATATTGAAATTGAATTCGTGAGAAGGTTTTTTCTTTCCTATTAATTGTACTTTTAAAAATATAAAAGCATAATTAGGATAAGACAACTAAAAATTTTAATATTTAATTATTAATTATACTAATCGAAAAAATATCGATTTTTTTTTTAACAAGAATTTTATAAGCTTAAGGAAGTCATTTTTCTTTGTTGGTACGATAGAATATTTGAACGAAAAAGAAAGTGTATTTAAAAAGACTTCTTTTCTCTCATTTCTAAATTTTTACAAATATCAATTAATTCAGCGTTTGGATTATTGGAGTTATCGTGTCATTAGTTTAGGGTTTACCTTTTTAACCATAGGCATTCTTTCTGGAGCAGTATGGGCTAATGAAGCATGGGGTTCTTATTGGAATTGGGATCCTAAGGAAACTTGGGCATTTATTACTTGGACCATATTTGCAATCTATTTACATATTAGAACAAATAAAAAATTGCAAGACCAAGGCACAAATTCGGCATTTGTGGCTTCTATAGGATTTCTCCTAATTTGGATATGCTATTTTGGGATCAATCTATTAGGAATCGGGTTCCATAGTTATGGTTCATTCCCATTTATATCTAATTGAATAAAATAAACTACATGAAGAACACATAAAAACATCGTCTGATAGACAATGAGTATTTGTGCGAGTTTTTGAAAACCGTTTGAATGGAGGAATTATTCAAATGGTTCTCAAAAACTCTAGATGTATTTCATTACAATTCTAATTCACTCTTCATTTTTTTCATTGTACAATGAAGAATCGTGAAAAGATGAAAGTCAAAGAATTATAAGACTTTCCTTCTAATTAATTAGAATTTTCTAAGCTATAAAAAGAATTAGTATCTATATTTCTATAAAAATAATAAAAATTATTAGCTAATATAACTTGTACCTTGTCAACCGATAACGGAAGAACGAAATCAGGATAAATCTCAATTCCTATTACAGGTAGAAAGATACAGATCGAAAGAAATAGTTTTCGCGGTCCAGAATATGAAAATTTATAGTTTGGTATATTGAATAGCTTGTATTCATAGAAAATATGACGTAGCATAGACAATAAAAAAATAGGAGTTAATATCATTCCAATTGCTATTACAAAAGTAATTAACATTTTTGGCATGAAAAGATATTTTTGGTTAGTAATTATTCCAAAAAAGACTAAGAATTCTGCAACAAAACCACTCATTCCTGGTAATACAAGAGAAGCCATCGAGAAACTACTAAACATGGTAAATATCAATATTTTTTCCATTGGGATAGATATTCCCCACCATCTCGTCGAGATAAACAAAACGTATTCTATCCCAACTCGTTTCTGCTAAGAAAAAAGTGCAGCACCGATCAATCCATGAGAGAGTATTTGTAAAATGGCTCCATTGAGTCCCATGCCAGTTATAGAACCAATTCCTATAATTATGAAACCCATATGAGATACGTAAGAATAGGCAATATGCTTTTTAAAATTGCGTTGACCAAGAGATGTTGAAGCTGCATAAAAGATTTGTATTATTCCTACTATGATCAACCAGAGAGAGAATTTAGAATGAGCGTGAGCTAACAATTCCATATTGATCCGAATCAATCCATATGTTCCCATCTTTAATAAGATTCCAGCTAGAAGCATACATGTACTGTAATGCGCTTCCCCGTGGGTATCTGGTAATCATGTATGTAGGGGTATCATCGGCGATTTGACAGCATAAGCTATAAGAAAACCAAAATGGAATATTATTTCCACTGCTGTGGGATATGATTGATTAGCTAATTTTTCGAAATCTAATGTTTGTTGGTTCAAGTGATAAATCCTGTCAGTAAAATGGGTCCTATGGAAAGTCCATCGATTCCCAGTCTCCAGTGAAAATAAAAAAATATTTATCCATTTAGAATCTTCCTTCAATTGGTTTAATGGATCGTCCAATTGGAACAAAATACATAGGTCATTAGAGGGAGCTCCAGGATACATATACATATAGTATCCCTCCTATACGCCTTATTTCCTTTATGAAGGAAAAGGACAATTGAAGAACCCGCAAATATCGGCAAAACCAGAAGTATTGTTAACCAAGTAAAATAACTCGTGATAAAGACAAGATAAATTTTGACCAGAAAACTCCGTGCTCGGGAGAAGAATAATATATTTTTATTTTCTTTTCTCGAGTACGGAGTTTTCTCGGTAAAGAGGAATCAAATGATTCAAGGGGAGTTTTTTGTTACATATCAATAAGAAAGACCCATGCTGCGAGTTGTTTCATGCCATAAATAAACACGGACACTCAAAAAATCCGTTGGGCAAGCGGATTCACATCTCTTACAACCTACACAATCCTCGGTTCTTGGCGCGGAAGCAATTTGCTTAGCTTTACATCCGTCCCAAGGTATCATTTCTAATACATCCGTGGGACAAGCTCGTACACATTGGGTACACCCTATACATGTATCATAAATTTTTACTGAATGCGACATTGGGTCTATAAATTTAAGTTTTGAACACAAAAGATTTTCGATCTGATAAAATTTTAATTAGAAAATGATGGAAATCATATATTTTCTATTGTAGATACCAGACGAATCAATGATTTTTTAAAATTTATAGAATCAATAGATTTTAAAATCTGTTTATGAGAAAGGGCCAAGATCCTTTGATTTACGTTTGAATAACCATGAAATATGAGTTGTACATACGAATCATGTTTATTTTCTTAATATTAAATATATTATATTTTCATTTTTCATATATATATATCCTAATTTATCCTAATTGAAATTGAATTTAGTATAATTCTAGTAATTCTAAATAATCCTATTCATATTCATATAGTCATATATAAAATGTAAATTCTATCAAAAAAAAAAATTAAAATAAGAATATTCTAATATTATAACTATAATATAAAAATAATATAAAAAATAACTATAATATAAATCTAAAATAAAACTATTATATTATTAAATATTAAATAATTATTATCAATTATTCTAATTATTAGAAAATAATTAAATATAATATAAATAATTAATAAAAAAAAAAAAATAACAAGGCTAATAATAAATAATAATAAACTCAAATAATAAATTTAATTTAAATTAACGAGTTTTTGGTTCCCGAATATCTAACTGATCCATTAATCTCTTATAACGCACTTTATTTTTCTTTGACAAATAAGTCAATAATCGTTGACGTTTTCCCAGAATTATTCGCAGACCCCTTTGTGATAAAAAATCTCTTTTGTGCAATTCTAAATGTGAAGTAAGTCTCCGTATCTTACTGGTGAAATGGAATACTTGAAATTCAACAGACCCACTATTTTCGTCTTTTTCTTCTTGTGGAATAACTGAGATAAATGAATTTTTGACCATAAAATAAATTAAAATTTTTATTTTCTGTGAATTTTACCGATCAGGAAAAATAATAAGATTTATTATGACAGTTATTTTCATCTAGTATAAATCGAAATTGGATTTGGATATTGGATAAAAAGGGTCTGATAAATATATGCATTCACGAAATAGAACGATTTAGTTTTACTTAAACTAAAAAGGTTCTGCTACTCCTAGTGAAAATGGATACACTATGAAATCAGCATCATGTGTTAGAAATTCTAATGTTATACAGTCTATATATTTCGGCTTTCATCTACAGAATATGTCACACGATATGTAGGAAATCCACTAGAAAATATAAAAAAAATATCAAAATAAAAATTTTTTAATTTTGCATTTGAATTGAATTCATTCTGAATTGTGAATACATATGTATTCTTGACATACTGAAACGACTGCTGTTATTGGTATCAAACCAATAACGATTCATACAAGCTAAATCTTCTAATCGATAATTGGGCCAAAGAAACAATTTGAATTTCATTAAATTTTTTGCATCGGTGTTAATATGCTTGTTCTGATTCAAAAATTGTCCACAGTTTTTTATTTTCTTTTCATTGCAAAATCTTGGATTTCTATCCAAAACATTCCAATTCCGTGAATTGAAACAAATTAGAATTCGAAATTCTCTCCGATGCCTAGGAGATAGAATATTTTCAGGAATAAGGAAATCATAATGATTTTTGTCTTCACTAAAAAATAAGTGGCTGTATCGTGGAATGGATTTTTCAAACCCCTCTTTCTCAATATGTCTTTTTTTTGCGTATTTTCTATTTGTTTGGTGCTTCTTCTTCTCAACCAATGAAATATCCATAGTTTGATATACAATAGATTTTCCGTCCCTTCTTATAGATAGACGAATTGGTTCAATAATAAATATTCCCTTTCTTATCAATTCTGTAAGAACTAGCTCCTTTTGAATTAGCATTTCGTCTAGATTTATTTCACCTCTTTGAATCGAGGATATGGCAATTTCCTTTGGGTTTATCAATCTAAGTAGGAGACAATATACCCTAATATTGTTCATTATTCTTTGATTCAAGGGATCAGCCCATCTTAATTGAAAAAGGAAATATTTTTTCAAAAAGTAATCTAGTTCCGTTTGTTTTTTTCTCTTATATTGAGATTTTTTTTTTTTTCTACCCTTTTTAATTTCTATGTCTAATCTTGCGTAATCTTCTTCAACAGCTTTTTTATTCTCTTGTTTTCGTAGATTCGATATAAGATTTCCTTGATCCTGTTGTTCTTGTTCTTCCTGCTTGTAATTTACTAATTCAAGATCTTTTTTATTAGACGATTCATGAGGATTTTTCTTTGTATTTATATTTATTTTTTCATTTTTATTAAAATGAAAAAAGAGTGATTTGATTGGAATGATCCAGGGTTGAATCTTATATATGTTAAAAAGTTGCACAAATTCTGGGAAGAACCAAGATTCGAGATTGGATATAGTATTATGATTTGATGCAGTATCAGAGAACCCCTCTTGATGCATTCCCATGCAATCAAAAAAGTTTCTTTTTTGATTGCATGGTTTGATGTCTTGACGAACCGTAGTAGAAAAAAGATCTTTTTTTTTCATTTTTTTAAAATTTTTAATTTCAGTCTTAGTATTTTTATGAATCGTCATGCCAATATGTGCATTGGTCCAGATCTCAATATTCTTTCTAAAACAAAAATGAGGAATTCTACAATCAAAATATTTTCTATCCAAATTTATATTCCTATCAATAATATATCCTTTTTCTAGATAATTATTACTAGGTATACTTACTAATACATAAAATGATTCGGGTTTCGATGTATTGAAATGATATGGAATTTCTCGATCCCCGTTTATTTCAAATTCTAATGTTGATCCAGAAATATATGAATTAGGAGGACTTATGTATTTATATGATAAAAGATCATATCTGTGATTTTTTTTCCATTTTTCTTTTTGACTCATAAAAGAATCCGCTGCATAGTTATTTTTTTTCATGGAATGAATGAATTGGTATTTTTTATATAAATCCAATTGGATTGATTCCTTGTTTTGGTTTTGAATCATACAGCGTTGATTGATTCTATTTCGCCATTCTTTAGTTACTAATCGAGACCATTTTTTTTGAGATGGATCGTATTGATAATGACCTTTTAACCAGTTTTTCCATTCGTTCATTACATACGAATGAATTTTATTATGTCTTGATTTGGAATCAAATATTCCGTGTATCATTATCATACAAGAGTCTTTTAATTTTTCCTTAAAAAAAGGAGAGTTTCCTTTATATTGAAATACAGGTCTCAAGCGATCCTTATTAAGTAATTGGGTTTGTGATAATTTGTAAAATACATATGCTTGAGATAGGGAAGATAAGTTCCAATAAGTATCGGAATTTGGATTCCTATTCTCAGTACTATAAGTATTTGAAAACAACTTTTTTATAGTCAAACCAAAATTAAACTTCATTGTATTTTGATTTGTTTCATCAATTCCTTCTTGTTCTTTATTTCTTTTATTGTTGTAAATGGATTTATTAAAGATATTTTTTTTTGATTTAAAGAAAAGTTTTGCATTGATCTTAGGAATGCTAATGGTACATAGTAAAATATCTATGTATATTTTTTCAATGAATGATTTTATAAAGTAGTGCGATTTACGCATTAATCGGATATTTTTCCTTTTTAAGATTTTCAAAGATTCCGGCCTTTTATTATCATAAATTATAACTATATCTTTTTTTTTTTCTTTTTCGTTTCGTTCTATTTGATTCCTGATTTTTATTGTCTTATCAGAAAGATCTTTCATTCTTCTTTCTATTAGTGAATAATTTAACCAATTTTTTGGTCGAATTCGAACAGATGATTCGCGAAGAATCTTTTTATTTTTTTGTAAATCTTTTTCGTTTTCCTTCATTTCATATACTTTTTCTTTCCTCAACTCAAATAAAAAAATTGGATTTATTTTTTCCAATTTTTTCATTATGAGTTTGATAACTATAAATATTTTAGTGACCCATTTTGTTTTTTCTTTTCTAACTTTTATAAATATAAAGGATTTTATTCTTTCCTTCAAAAAGTTTATAACTTGTAAAATCTTATTTTTTACCCTTCTATTTCTTTTTTTGAGTTCTTTATAAATAGGTTCAAAAAAAGAAGGTCGTTTTCGGGGAGAACCAAAGGGAAGTTCTGCTTCCATTCCCCAGACTGTTAAAAAACAAAAATTTTTGTTTTTATATTTTGAATCTCCTCGATCTCTATGATGAGATCGTACCTTAGCTTTTCGCCAAGGTTTTAGACAGAAAGGATATAGAATCTTTATCTGAATGCCGTCTGTTAACCAATCTTGGGGAAATTCTGTTTCTGATAATTGAACACCATTATAGGTGCATTTAATATGCATTTCTCTATTCCATTCCTTCAAATCCTCGTACCACTCGGGGAATTGAAATAATAACATACGTAAAATATTTTTAGCTATTATAAATGAAGGCAATATAATGTATTTTCTAAAAAAAGATTGGATTACTAACATTAAACCTCTTATTGCTTGAATAAATACAAAGGTATCCCAAGCTTCTGATATTTCTATACGTTCTTTTTTATCCTTTTCTTCTTTTGTCTCTTCATTTTCAAAATGGGAATCTAAAATTTTAAATTCAGATTCTCGTTCTCTACCCATCCAATTCCTCAAAATAAGATTCTTCATTTCATTAATATGAAAAGAATAAAAAAAAGATGTTTTGTATATACGGTCCAAAAAAAGTGGGGAATGCGCATTTACTTGAAAGAGGTCCCAAATAACTGTTTTACGTCTTTGAGCGCGCATGGATCCTTTGATTAGATTGCGACGAAAACACGATTGTTGGGAGTAACGTATCAGAGCTACCTCTTCCTCTTCCTCTTCCGTTTTATTATCATTTTTCTCATTGTTACTAGCATTCTTAGTACTAGAAATAGAATTGGTATTTTGATCATTATCGTTATAAATTACAACACGTTTGGCTCTTCTTGAATGAATCTCATGCTCTTCTTCTTCTAATTCTTCTTCTAATTCTTCTTCTAATTCTTTTTCATTTTCTTTTTCCTCTTCTTCCAACAAATCCTCGGTTAATTTGTATGACCATCTAGACACCTTTTTACTGACTTCTTTTATTTTAATTCCAATATCTTTCTTTTTCTTTGTTTTTTGATCTTTTGTAATTACATCGAATACAAATTGCAAAGATTTTGCTTGACTTTCTGAATCAATTATTTTTGCTTCTGTCAATAAAGGACATTTTTCAAAATTAAAAATGTGTCCGCACTCAGAAGATAATTCATCAATTGAGATGAAGGACTTTTCCGTTTTTTTTAAAAATGATTGACGGTAAATTCCTAAGGAATCATTAAGAAGTAGATCATGAATCTTATTTATCCAAAAAATTTCTACTAAATCTTCTGTATTTGTATAAGTAATTAAATGATTCATGATTGCATGTGAATAGAGTTTTTTTCGTGTTCCTCGACAAGGTCCGTTGAAAAAAGGATCATATGCTTTTGGCAAGCATTTTTTTTTATTCTCATCATCGCATAATATGGTTCTTTTTTCAAGCCTATCCAGACTAGGAGATCCCTCATTTTTTTCTATAATTTTGATTCGATTTATCAATTCATTATTCAAATTTAACTTTTTTTTTTCATTGGTATAAATCCAAGAATTAGAAGGATTTTCGTCATATATTTTTTCTCTTATGTACAAAGAAATTCTTCGTTCTAGCATTTCTGAAAATGTCGATAAACTAGGAGGATACATAAAGGATATTTTTTGTTTCCCATCACTTGTACATGTATAAAAAAAAAATTGTGACATTTCATTGCGTAAAGCATTTTCTAATTGATCATTTTCTATATATCGTAATGGACGATTCCATCGTTTATAATCGAAAAAAAAAGTGACAAAAGTTTTTTCAACCCAAAACCAATAATAACTTTTATTTTTCTTTTCTTTCAGTCTTCCCAATTCAAAATTCTCTTGATGGGTATCCAGATCATAATCTTCATGAACTGGGCTATCTTGATAGCGTGCCTCTTGAAAGTTAAATTCATCCTTTGTTTTTTCCTTTCCATTCACTCGGGTCTCTTCCGTTTCATCTATTTTGTCCAGATCCTCCTTTTCTTCCGAGCAAAGGGAAGGGTTTTCTTCGTTGGATCCCTCTTGTTCCTGTTTAGTCTCCTTCGTTTCGGAAGTTGTTTCCACATCGCTTTCTTCCTTTCTTTCTTCCCCCTCTTCCGTTTCTGAAGTTTCTTTCTCTT